CATAAATCTCTTAAATCTAGATAAGAAAAAAAGACAAGATAATTTCTAATATAATCTCTTAAAACAAAAAGGAAAAAGAGAAAAGAATTTCTAAAAAGCTCCTGTTGCAGCTGCTACTGCTGTTTTCTTGATCTACCCAATTGGTCAAGGAAGCTTTTCAGATGAGACATTCATAAATCACTCTACCTTAATTCTTAGAGGATAACCCCAATTTAAATTGAATAGTACATTATATTATATAAATATATAATAACAAATTCCTAAAAAGATTAATAAAAAAAAGAAAATATACGAAGAAATTCGTCCACCCCCTACATATTTGATAGCCTCTCCCATAAAAAAACTTGAAATACCAACTCCATTTGGAATTCCATCAATTACTTGTCTATCAAAAAAATAATTGAATTTAGCTAACTTTCTGACACTCGCAATTAAAGATACTTCAAAAAAAGCATCTATATAACCACGATTATATGACCAATCATATATAACATTGATTATTTTATCAGCAATAATTTTTTTAGGAACACTTTTTTGAAATAAATTTAATAAGTTCAAATTTTGTAAAGAAGAAAAAACGGGTTTATAGAAAAAAGACGCTATCAATATTCCGAAAAAAGCTATACTCACCGAAAAAGTTGCATTTGTAAAAAATTCATACCAATCCACAGAATTCTTTGAATTTTGATGTAAAAGGTCTATAGACGGAATTAACAATTTGGATAATATATCCAAATCTATTCCTTCTTGGCTGAAAGAGATTCCAATCGACCCAACGAAGAAAGTAAATAATACTAATATAAGCATAGAAAATAGCATAGTATTGTCTGATTCATGAGGATAAAAAAAAGGAATGTTTTTAGTACCAAAATAGGTACTATCAAGAAAAAGACGTGTTATGCTTTTGACATTTCGATTAATTCGATGTGAATATGTCCTCTTCCGAAAAAAAGAAGTCCTTTCATTATTATTCATTGTTAATAAAGCTAATAAATGAATTTTCTTTTTTAATTTTTTTTTTCCTTCTTTGCCCCATAAAGATATTGAATAGAATGAACTATTTTTCTTTCCATTGAAATTTTGAAAATGAACGTTTAAATATCCTTCAAAAACAAGTAAATAGATTCGAAACATATAAAATGCAGTTAATCCTGCTGTGGAACAAGCTATTATTGCGAAAATTGGTGAATACAACCAACTATCATTAAGAATCTCATCCTTGGACCAAAAACAAGCAAAAGGTGGAATACCACAAAGAGAAAGTGTACCTATTAAAAAAGCGGTTTTTGTAATTGGCGCATGTTTTGTTAAACCGCCCATAAGAACCATATTTTGACTTTTATCTGGAGAATATCCAACAATTGCTTCCATTGAATGAATAATGGATCCAGATCCTAAAAACAACAATGCTTTTGAATAAGCATGAGTAATCAAATGAAATAAAGCAGCTCGATAAGAGCCCATACCTAAAGCTAACATCATATAACCCAATTGAGACATTGTCGAATAGGCCAAATTTTTCTTAATATCTTTTTGAGCAATAGCTAAAGTTGCCCCTAATACTACTGTTATTATACCTATCAAAGCTATTCCAGTCATTATGGAGGGTATAACTATGAAAAGAGGAAGAAGTCGAGCTACAAGAAAGATTCCTGCTGCTACCATGGTAGCAGCATGTATAAGAGCGGAAATAGGAGTAGGCCCTTCCATAGCATCCGGTAACCATACATGAAGAGGGAATTGGGCAGATTTCGCAACTGAGCCGCAAAATAAGAAGATGGCGCACAAAGTAACAAAAAAGATATTAACCTCATTCTTATAAATCAAGTTATTGAATATTTGAAATAAATCCCGAAATTCCAAACTACCCGTTATCCAATAAAGACCTAAAATTCCTAATAATAAACTAAAATCCCCTACACGATTAGTTACAAACGCTTTTTGACAAGCATTTGCCGCAATAGGACGTGTGAACCAAAAACCTATTAATAAATAAGAACACATTCCAACCAATTCCCAAAAAATATAAACTTGTATCAAATTTGAACTAGTAACTAATCCCAACATTGAAGTATTAAAAAAACTCATATAAGTAAAAAATCTCAAATATCCTTGATCATGAGACATATAATTATCACTATAAATAAGAACCAGAATACCAACAGTAGTGATTAATATCGACATAATAGAAGTAAGTGAATCGATCAAGTAGCCAAACTCTAAAGAAAGATCATTATTTATAGTCCAAGACCATACATATTGATAGATAGAACTGTTCTTGATTTGATGAATAGATAGATCGATCGAAAAAATCATAACTATCGTTAACAATAAAATACTAGGAAAAGCCCACATACGGCGAAGATTTTTTGTTGCCGTGGGAAAAAGAAGAAGTCCTACCCCTATTAAAATAGGAACCGGAAGTGGGATGAAAGGTATGATCCATGAAAATTGGTGTGTATATTCCATACAAAAAAAAATAAAGAATAAAAAATATTTTGATTCTTAATGAATTTTCTTTCTTATTCGTTTGTTTTATCTCTTTTGTAAAGGGTTCGGTTAATAAAAAAGTGGATATATAAATAGAATTTGATATTTTTAATTATTCTAAATCTTTGCACAAACAATATTTCCAATATTGCAAAGTACAAAGTAAAAATAGACCAATAACCAAATTCCTTGTGAAAAATGAAAATTGATATTCTTTTTAGTAATATTAATTACTATTTAGAATTACTATTATTAAATAATATAAATAATATAATAATAAATAAAAACAAAATTTGGAAAATGAAGATTTTTATCTATAGAGTGAGGGTAAATAATTACACCAAAACTAAGAACATTCGTTTATTTTGATATCAATCAGAAAAAACAATTCATATGACATGACCCAATAAAATAATCCTTTTTTTTATTATTCAGAAACATTAGTTCATTTTTGAACTAATTGACTAATTGATTGATTATTTTACATTCCAATAAAAAGAAAAAGAGATCCATATATATATCTATGTTTGGAAAAATTTGGAAAAGGTTTCTAATATTCAATGTTTTTACTTTAGATAGAAAAAAAAAGAGGGAATTCAGATAGATAAGACATATGGCTAATTAAAGAAGAATTCGTTTTCATTTACAGAAGAAATGTCTTTCACATCGAACTATAGAAATGAAAAAACTATCCTAGTTGGATGGCAGTTCCAAAAAAGCGCACTTCTATATCAAAAAAAAAAATTCGGAAGACTTATTGGAAAAAAAAGGGATATTGGACAGCATTGAAAGCCTTTTCATTAGCTAAATCCATTTTTACAGGGAACTCAAAAAGTTTTTTTTGTAACAAATAAAAATGTTGGAATAATCCGAATTAGCTCGATTCAAAGAGTATTCTTTAATACTAATTTTATACTAATAAAGATAAAGAATATTTACTAATATAGAATATTGACCATATATTTAGAATATATTATATAGAATATATATAATATATTCTAAATATATAATCTAACTAAGATTTTTGGAATGTATTGTTAAATTATAGATATATTAATTAATTAACTATTTCATTGAAAAAATGGAAATGCATTTCTTTAGAGTAAGAAAATGAAATAACTAAAAAATGAGTCATAAACAACTACAAAAAAATCTTCTTTTTCATTCCTGGATTAAAGTCAGAACTATCTAGTTCCAGTTTCAACAGGGCTTTTTTTGAATTTGAAAAAGTGTAAACTACGAAAAACCCATCCCCCGTTGTTAAATTTGAAAACTAACACTGGAAATGAAAAAAAAAACTAGAATACAACTTCGTATTGAAATTGAAACATTCTATCTTTTTATTTTAAGATTATTTATATTAATAATAAATTACTATACTTATAGTTAATATTAACTATAAGCTATAAGTTAATTTATTCTATAATATATTTCTATATTTGAATAAATCCAAATTTCAAATTAATAATATTTAATAAAATAAATCTTTATTTAGAATTATAATAGAATTCTTGAAATTGTTTCATGTTTAGTAAACAAATGTAAAAAATAAATATTGCACTTTAATTAATTCTTTCAATCTCGACGATTGACTAATGAATCGGTTATTATGATTTCGAGTAAGCCGCTATGGTGAAATTGGTAGACACGCTGCTCTTAGGAAGCAGTGCTAGAGCATCTCGGTTCGAGTCCGAGTGGCGGCATGGCATCCTATCCTATATTCTAAAAGAATAAGTCCTATAATGAATTCAATTCCCGATTTCTATTCCTAGTATTCATACCTTTTTTATTTTCATTATAGATATTTATTTTCATTATATATATGATATTTTCAACTTTAGAGCATATATTAACTCATATATCGTTTTCGGTCATATCCATTGTTATTTCAATTCATTTGATAACCTTATTAGTCAATGAAATCGTAGGATTATATGATTTGTCCAAAAAAGCCATGACAATAACTTTTTTCTGTGTAACGGGATTGTTAATTACTCGTTGGTTTTTTTCGGGCCATTTACCATTTAGTGATTTATATGAATCCTTAATCTTTCTTTCATGGGGTTTTTCTATTTTTCATATGGTTCCGTGTTTTAAAAAGGATAAAAACCTTTTAAGTACAATAATCGCACCAAGTGTTATTTTTACCCAAGGCTTTGCTACTTCGGGTCTTTTAACCAAAATGCATCAATCCGTAATATTAGTACCCGCTCTACAATCCCATTGGCTAATGATGCACGTAAGTATGATGATATTGGGCTATGCGGCTCTTTTATGTGGATCATTATTATCAGTGGCTATTTTAGTCATTACGTTTCAAGAAGTCATCCAAATTATTGGTAAAAGCAAGAATTTGGATTCTTTAAATAAAGAATTTGATTTTGCTGAAATCAAATACATGAATATGAATGAAAGAAACAATGTTTTACGAAAAACTTCTTTTTCTTCTTCTAGAAATTATTACAGGTCTCAATTTATTCAACAATTGGATCGTTGGGGTTATCGTATTATTAGTCTAGGTTTTCTCTTTTTAACGATAGGTATTCTTTCAGGAGCAGTATGGGCTAACGAGGCATGGGGATCATATTGGAATTGGGATCCAAAGGAAACTTGGGCCTTTATTACTTGGACCATATTCGCGATTTTTTTACATACTAGAAAAAATCAAAAATTGGAAGGTGTAAATTCTTCAATAGTGGCCTCTATAGGATTTCTTATAATTTGGATATGTTATTTGGGGATCAATCTATTAGGAATAGGACTACATAGTTATGGTTCATTTACATCTAATTGAATTAAAATGAGTAAAGAACCTGAGATATAAAGATATGGAAAGCATATATATATATACTTTCCATAAATTAAACTTGCCAAAAATCGTCGAGAACCCTTTAAATCAAGTAATGTAATGATTCAAGGGGTTCTCACAAACAACAAACATATTCGATTACAATTCAATTTTTTTAAGTGAATCTAACGTAAAAATCTCTTTTTCATTGTACAAAGGGTTTTTTCTCTTTTTGATTCATTTGTTTTATTCACAAAAACTATCTATCAAAAATTAGATAGAATAGCTTCAACCTTCTCAACCGAGAATGAGAAAATGAAATCTGGATAAATACCAATACCTATTACGGGTATAAGGATAGAAATCGAAATAAATAATTCTCTCGGCCCAGAATCAAAAAAATAAGAGTTTGGTGTATTAAAGAACTTGTACCCATAGAACATCTGCCGTAAGATAGATAATAAATAAATAGGAGTTAATATCATTCCAATTGCTGTTACAAAAGTAATTAGTATTTTCATCATTAAAAGATATTTTTGACTAGTAATTATTCCAAAAAAAACTATCAATTCTGCAACAAAACCGCTCATGCCCGGCAATGCAAGAGAAGCCATCGATAAGATAGTAAAAATCGTGAATATTTTTGGCATTGGTATAGCCATTCCGCCCATTTCGTCAAGATAAAGAAGACGTAGTCTATCATAACTAGTTCCTGCCAAGAAAAAAAGCGCAGCGCCAATAAATCCATGAGATATTATTTGTAAAATGGCCCCGTTGAGCCCAGTATCACTTATAGAACCAATTCCTATAATAAGGAAACCCATATGAGATACCGAGGAATAAGCTATTCTTTTTTTTAAATTACGTTGACCAAAAGATGTTGAAGCGGCATAGATTATTTGAATAGAACCTAATATCATTAACCAGGGACAAAATATGGAATGAGCGTGGGAAAATAATTCCATATTAATTCGAACCAACCCATACGCTCCCATTTTTAATAAGATTCCGGCTAAAAGCATACAAGTGCTGTAATGTGCCTCTCCGTGGGTATCTGGTAACCATGTATGTAAGGGTATAATCGGCGATTTGACAGCAAAAGCAATAAGAAATCCCATATAGAATATTATTTCTAGCGCCACGGGATACGATTGATTAGTTAATGTTTCGAAATTTAATGTTGGTTCATTCGAACCATATAAACCGACACCCAGAATTCCCATTAATAAAAAAACAGAACTTCCCGCAGTGTACAAAATAAACTTTGTAGCTGAATACAAACGTTTCTTTCCCCCCCACATGGATAAAAGTAGATAAACGGGAATTAATTCCAATTCCCACATGATGAAAAAAAGTAAAATGTCTCGAGAAGAAAATGGTCCTATTTGACCGCTATACATTGCTAACATCAGGAAATAGAATAATTGGTATTCTCGAGTAACCGGCTGAGCCGCTAACGTGGCTAAAGTGGTGATAAATCCCGTCAGTAAAATAGGTCCTATAGAGAGTCCATCTATTCCAAATCTCCAGTAAAAATCAAAAAAATTGATCCATTTATAATTCTCCGTCAGTTGGATTAGTGGATCATCCAATTGGAAATGATAACAAAATGCATAGGTTGTTAGAAGGAGATCGATTAAGCATATACAAATGCTATACCACCTAATTACCTTATTTCCCCTATGAGGAAATAAGAAGATTAAAGAACCCCCGGCTATTGGCAAAACTACAACTATTGTTAACCAAGGAAAATAATTCGTGATAAAAATAAGATACACTTGGGCCAGAAAAGCCCGTGCTCAAAAGAAAATAGAAAAGATCTTTTCTATTTTCTTTTGAGCACGGGTTTTTGCCAGTAAAAAAACGTATTCGTGTGGTGTTTTTTGAAACGTATCAATAACCTAGACCCATACTTCGAGTTGTTTCATGCCATAAATAAACTCGAACACTTAAGAAATCTGTCGGACAGGCGGACTCACACCTCTTACAACCAACACAGTCCTCTGTTCTTGGGGCAGAAGCTATTTGCTTAGCTTTACATCCATCCCAAGGTATCATTTCTAATACATCTGTGGGACAGGCTCGGACACATTGAGTACATCCTATACATGTATCATAAATCTTTACTGAATGTGACATTGTATCTATAGTAATTTTTGAACATCAAAAATGAAAATTATCGATCTAGTAAACTCGTAAATGAATCATATATTTATACACCAGATGAATCAATGATTTGTCAGAATTTTGCTAATCAAAATAGACGTCTCGATAAATTTAGAAGAACGAAGAGAAGAGGACCAGGATACTTTGATTCTTATGATTTCGCAAACGCAAACATGATCATACGTTGTGTAGCATACATGCTAATTTGAATTGATAAATATTACACTATTCAAAATTCTACTTTTGATTAATTATGATTAATGCTATTTATTCAACAAATTCGATTGATTGATACGGGTTGATTTTCTGTTACGAGAAATTGAAGAAACAATAGCCGGTCCGATAGCTGCTTCAGCGGCTGCAATAGCGATAACAAAAATTGAAAAAATATTTCCTTTTAATTGGCGATTATCAAAAAAATCAGAAAAAGTTACGAGATTTATATTAACTGCATTCAGTATAAGTTCAAGACACATAAGGGCTCTAACCATATTTCGGCTCGTGATCAATCCATAGATACCGATAGAAAATAAATAGGCACTCAAAACAAGTACATGTTCGAGCATCATTGACCAACTCCTTATCAATTTTGATTCATTTCAATATGAACAACAATTCAACAGATTCGATTGACTAAAGAATATAACAAACAAAAGAATATATCGGCAATAAAAAAATGGTTTCTACATAAAAACTATTTCACTTCACATAGAATTCGACAGAAATAAATGTGAGAAAATTGAATCTGGATTTATTGCTAGTTCGCGAAAGATTTCTTATTGGCGAGCTACGACAATTGCACCTATCAAAGCAACTAAAAGAATTATTGAAATGAGTTCAAATGGAAGAAAAAAATCTGTTGATAAATGAATTCCAATTTGTTGACTAGTACTTATCAAATCTTGCTCAATAATCTGATTTGGTCTTGTAGTCCAAATAATTCCGTACCATGATGTATCTGGAATAGTAGTTATTAGTGAAACAAAAATACTTGTACAAACCATCAAAGTAATTCCATCCCCAACGGTCCAAAGATGAAAATCTTGGTAATATTCTGAGCTATTCATGAACATCACAGCAAATATGATTAAAATGTTAATAGCTCCCACGTAAATAAGTAGCTGTGAGGCAGCTACAAAATGGGAGTTTGATAAAATATATAATAAAGATATACAAACAAGAACCAGTCCCAACGAAAAAGCAGAAAAAATTGGGTTGGGAAGTAATACTACTCCTAGACTTCCTAATACAAGACCCGATCCCAGAAAGACTAAAAGAAAATCATGTAGCGTTTCAGGCAAATCCATTATATGTAAAACAAAGACAAAGAAATGGAAATTTCATGACCTTATTGATATGACCAGGAAAAAAATTTTTATATACTTAAATTTCTCTTTGCATTGAAAAAAAATTCTAAGGAGTTTGAATTGATATAAGTACAGTTATATAATCAACTATATAATCAACGTCATTCCAGTCTTTATATGAAAGAGTAGTTTGAAACTATACTAAAACTAAAGTATAAAAGTATATATATATAACATATATAACTATTTAATATTTAAGATTTCGATACTATATTTATCTATTCTAGAATATATTTCTATAATCTAAAATATAATGTAGACTATTTCTAATCTGATATATAATATAATTAATATTTATTTCTTTTTTTATAATATTTTAAAAATTTTTTTTTAGTAAAATTATCAAAATATTATTTATATTATTCTATTATATATATATTCTAGAATAGATAAATATAGTATTTAATTATAAAAAATCTTATTTATTTATTTGAATTATTTATTTGAATTGTTCGAATTGTATAATCATCAATTACTGACATTGGTAAACGGCCCAAAGCAATTTGATTATAATTCAATTCGTGACGATCATAAGTCGAAAGTTCATATTCTTCAGTCATTGATAAACAATTTGTTGGACAATACTCAATACAGTTACCACAAAAAATACAGATTCCGAAATCAATACTGTAATTAAGCAATCGTTTCTTTCGAATATCAGTTTCCAGTTTCCAATCAACAACGGGTAAATCTATAGGACATACACGAACACATACTTCACAAGCAATACATTTATCAAATTCAAAATGTATTCGACCGCGGAAACGTTCCGATGTGATTAATTTTTCATAAGGATATTGAATAGTTACAGGTAAACGATTTGCGTGAGATAAGATAATCATGAAACTTTGACCAATGTACCTTGCAGCTCGGACTGTTTGTTGACCATAATTCATGAACCCAGTTACCATAAGGAACATATCGTAAATATCTATGAATATTTTTGTTTTATTTCTTTCTCTTATTTGAGACAAGTAATGAATTATAGAAGATCAATCTTTTATATCAATCTTTTATATCAATCTTTTATATCAATCTTTTATAGTGAAAACAATTGAGACGAAGTTGTTAATAATAGATTACCGAGAGAAATGGGTAAAAGAAATTTCCATCCAAGATTTAATAATTGATCCATTCTTAGCCTAGGCAAAGCCCATCTTGTTATAATAGAAAGGAATAAGAAAAAATAAGTTTTAGCTAATGTAATAAACAGATCAATTGTAGTTCCAAAAACTCCATATGTTTTATTTATTTCAAAAAACTCAGAAACGAATATGTACGGAATAGAGATATTTGAACCGCCCAAGTAAAGAACTGTTACAAATAATGAAGAAATTAATAGGTTTAAATAGGAAGCAACATAAAATAAACCAAATTTGATACCCGAATATTCTGTTTGATAACCCGCTACTAATTCTTCTTCCGCTTCTGGTAAATCAAAAGGTAATCTTTCACATTCCGCTAGCGAAGAAATTAGAAAAACGATGAAACCCATAGGTTGACGCCACAAATTCCATCCCCAAAAACCATATTTTGATTGCGCATCAACTATATCAACTGTACTTAAACTGTTAGATAATCCTAGTCGGTGATAACATTACTGTTCCCATCTCTATTACAGAACCGTACATGAGATTTTCACCTCATACGGCTCCTGGAAAGCCTTAAGTAAATCTAAGGACCGGGCCGATCTTTTATCTCTTGATATATCCCTAAGATAGATAAGATTCAAATCTATCGGACGGTTCTGAATTAGACCAATTCAATTCTGTCTGTTCTAATAAATAATTAAATAAGAAAGAGAAATCCATTTTAATTTAATAAAAGATACAAAAGGTACTTCTGAATTGATCTCATCCCTTAAAAATCAAAATTTGAATTTGTTGAGTAATAACTGAATTCTTCAATAAAATACTCTTTTAAAATTATCAATAACCCTCATCATTTTCAATTACGAAAAAGAATTACACATTAGTTTCTTAATTATGACATAAATTTTATCTCCATGAATATGGATATTGATTTCTTGTGTTTTTTTCGTTCCTATTCTTCTTTTTTGTGCTATGAAAAAGGGACTTAAAAAATTGAAAAGGATTTTTTCGTTCCTGATAGTAATTTATTTAATCAGTGGATGGAAGCATACTCTGGATCGGAGTTGTGGGGAGTACTGCTTGATTTTTTCTACCAACTTAAAGCCCCAATTAGTATTCTTTTTCTATTATGCGTAAATTCTCTTTAGGATAATTTACAAAATCTGCGTTACTAATCCTTTGTGTATCTTGGTGTTTCTAACCATCCACTCCTTTTTTTATTAACCCCCTTATTTATGTTAATTTAATACATCTATGATAATTTATACAAATGGTAACTAAAATTCAATAAGGTTGGTCTTTGGAGCCCGCTTCAAAACAGGATGACTAATTATCCAATCTTGGGTTAAATGGCCTCTTCTGTTTATAATTTTATTTCACTTCATTCTTATACATAGAAAATGAGACTCAATATTTTTACTGCCATTTAAAATCATCATACTATCTATTAACTATAAGTAATATAGTATTCTGAAATTATATTCAATAGAAGCTGTTTTATTTCACTCATATAACTATCAGATTTAGTTCTTCAATCCGAATTGTGAAAAAGAAAATTCAGATAATGAAAGTATCTATTCAATTAATTCGACTCTTTTCTTATATAGTACTATAAAGAGAGGAATCGAATTAATTGAATAGCTTTTTTTGTTTCAACGAATCGCACGTAGAGATATTGATAAGACACATAGAGTTAATGGTATTTCATAACTAATCGATTGAGCAGCAGCTCGTAGACCACCTAAAAAGGAATATTTATTATTTGACCCATATCCTGACATAAGAAGTCCAATGGGAGCAATACTCGAAATAGCAATCCATAAAAAAACACCTATATTGAAATCAGATAAAACAAAGTTATAACCAAAAGGAATTACTGAATAGCTTAGTAGAATTGATATGACTGATATGGATGGTCCGATACTGAATAAACGAATATCTCCCCTAGATGGAATAAGATTCTCTTTGAAAAGTAGTTTTGTTCCGTCTGCTAGAGCTTGAAGAACTCCAAAAGGACCGGCGTATTCAGGTCCAATACGCTGTTGTATCCCTGCAGATATTTCTCTTTCTAACCATACAATTGCTAGTACACTTATTGTGATTCCCAATACAAGAATCAAAATAGGTACAAGTACCCATAGAATTCCATAGACCTCTTTTAAAGATTCCAATCCGGAAAAAGAATTGATATCTTGGACTTCCGTTGTATCAATTATCATTTCAACGATCAATTTCCCCCATAATGATATCTATGCTACCTAGTATTGTCATAATATCAGCCAATTTCATTCTTTTAACTAATTGAGGAAGAATTTGCAAATTGATAAAACCGGGAGGACGGATTTTCCATCTCCAAGGAAAACCATTCTGATCTCCTATTAGAAAAATTCCTAATTCTCCCTTGGGGGCCTCAACTCTTACATAAAGTTCTTGTTTCGGCAATTCAAAAGTCGGAGACGATTTTTTACCAATGAATCGATATTCAAAATCATTCCATTTGGGCTCCTTTTCTCTATCAAAGCAGCGGATTTCTAAATTTTCATATGGCCCGCCAGGAATTCCTTCCAAAGCCTGTTGAATCATTTTTATGGATTCCGTCATTTCACCGATTCGAACTAAATAACGAGCTAATGAATCTCCTTCTTTTTGCCATTGAACTTCCCAATCAAATTCCTCGTAACACTCATAATTATCAACTTTACGTAGATCCCATTGTATTCCGGAAGCCCGAAGCATCGGTCCTGATAAACCCCAATTTATTACTTCCTCTCTACCAACAACACCTACTCCCTCAACCCGTTCTAAAAAAATAGGATTTCTCGTAATAAGGTTTTGATATTCAACAACCCTTGTTAAAAAATAATTGCAGAAATCAAAACATTTATCTATCCAACCATAAGGTAGATCAGCCGCTACTCCTCCGATACGAAAAAAATTATGCATCATTCTCATACCTGTCGCAGCTTCAAATAGATCATATATTAATTCTCTTTCTCTAAAAATATAGAAAAAAGGGGTTTGTGCACCAATATCTGCCATAAAAGGTCCCAGCCATAGTAGATGAGAAGCTATACGACTTAACTCCAACATAATTACTCGGATATAGCTGGCTCTTTTAGGGACTTGAATATTTCCCAATTGTTCCGGTCCGTTTACGGTTATTGCTTCCGTGAACATAGTAGCTAAATAATCCCAACGTGTTACATAAGGCAGATATTGTATAATTGTTCGGTTTTCCGCAATTTTTTCCATCCCTCTGTGTAAATAACCCAATATTGGTTCACAATCAATAACATCTTCACCATCCAGAGTAACAATAAGTCGAAGAACACCATGCATTGATGGGTGGTGAGGTCCCATATTGACTATCATGAGGTCTTTTCTTGTAGCTGGGACATTCATAGGTTTTTCCTCGATTCATTCTTCCATGAATCGTTAAAAAAAAGTTCATCAAAATTCAGGATCTAAGAAATCGAATAATTGAAAATGACTCTTGAAATTAACGAATTTGTGACTCCCTAATACCCAACTGATTTATTAATTTTTTATAACGTATTCTATCTTTCTTTGCCAAATAAGACAGTAGTCGTTGCCGTTTTCCCAGAATTTTACGTAAACCTCTTTGAGATAAATAGTCTTTTCGGTGTAATTCAAAATGTGAAGTAAGTCTTCGTATCTTATTAGTGAAATTGACCACTTGAGATTCAACTGATCCGGGGTTTTCTTCTTCTTTTTTTTTTTGTGAAATAACAGGTATAAACGAATTTTTTATCATAAAATAAAATGAAAGCTTTCCTCTCCCCTCCTTTTTGATAGATACTTTTATTGATCAGTAATAGTAATGACACTCATTTTGAATCTTGTATATAAAATTATCTTAATTTACTTAACAATTCTGAATTTCTTTTTTTTTTCAAATTTGTTATTATTAAGCAATCCAATTCAAATAGATAGAAAAATACTATATTTATGGATTCACAAAATAAAAAATTCTATTGTATACTTCAAAAAAAATAAGACAATTTTTTTGATTCCTTTTTCTATCTAATGGATACATCATTGAATTAGTATCAATACCACAATGCGTGTGCGCATTTATTTTAATTTAGATATATATATAAATTAAAAATTTTTAAATATTTTAATTTATATATATATCTTCGCATATCAGATATGTTACGAGAAATATTACGATAACGATGAATAGAAGATAAATGAGAGGATTATCAATCAAATTTTCAATCGCGGATACATTAGTATCCTTAATATACTGAAACGGCTTCCATTATGGGTATCAAACCAATAGCGATTTATACAAGCTAAATCTTCTAATCGATAATTTGGCCAAAGAAAGAATTTTAAATTCATTAGTTTTTTTGTTTCTCTATCAAGATCTTTATTTTTAGCCAAAACTTGACAGCAATTATTTATTTTATTCTCATTGTAATTTATTGTGTTAGTATTTCTAGGATTGAAACAAATTAGAATTCTCAATTCTCTACGGCGTCTTGTGGACAAAATATTTTCCGGAACAAGCAAATCATAATGATTTTTATCAACACCCCTTTTTTCTGGGTTTCTTTGAAACATTTGGCGCTTTTTCTTATGAATCAAAGATAGGCTTGTGGTTTGATACATAAAAAATTGTTCATAGTTTTTTCTAGACAGGCGAACAGGTTCAATAAAAAAGAATTGTTTTTCCACCAATTCGGTATTGTCCTTAAATCCTGTAAGAGTGAAATCCGTATGATTCTGAATCGCCATAGTATCTAGACTTAGATCTCCCCTTTGAATAGAGATTATAAAAAATTTTTTTATATTTTTCAATCTAATCAGGAGACAATAAAATTTGATATTATTCATTATTCTTTCTTGTAGGGAACTATGATAGTTCAAATGAAAACCTAAATACTTTTCTAGTAAGAAATCCCGTTCTCCCTTTAGATCGTTCCTGTATAGATTTTCATCTATACTATTATCACCATTTTCCCTGTCTGATCTTTCATAATCTTGGTTTGAGAGAGATGATTTTAGATTCTCATATTCTTCTATAGATTTTTCTGCTCCATTTTGAGTGTCTAAATAGAATTCATCAAAATCTATTCTTTTTTTCTTTCCAGTGATGTTTTTAGTTTCACTAACATCTTTTCCATAAAAATCGAAAAAAAGTAATTTGGTTGGTAGGATCCAAGGATTCTTCTTATATGCACGATAAGATTTCCATAATTTCAAAAAGAACCCCAATTTCGGATTCGATTTCGATATGGAATGATTTCGTATTTCTACATCCATTACCATCCAATCAAAATACTTTCTATCCAAATTTTTTTCCATATCTATAATAACATCTTCCGCTATATAATTTTGGATAGAGATATCGCCCGTTATATCCAAAAATTCTTTTTTACGTGTGTTGTCATTATAAGAAATTGCTTGGTTTTTGTTTGCTTGGAATGGTGATCTATATCCATAAATATCTGATTTTTGCTTATCTGCATAATTAAGATATTTATATGCCAAAAGATCATATCCATATTGTTTTTTAATTTTTTTATTTAATTTTAATAAGTCCACTTGTTGTTTTTTGTAAAGAATTAATCGTCTTTTTTCATTTTCATATGAATCATATTCTGAATCATATTCGATTAAATCTTTATTTTGAGCCACACGATGTTCATTGATTCTATTTCTCCAGTTTTGTGGTACTAATCTCGACCATCTGCTCTCAGGTAAATCATATTGATAATGAACCTTTAACCAATTTGTCCATTGATTCATTACAGAATCGGAAACGTTCTTATGTCTTAATTTTGAATTAAATATTCCTTGTATTCTAAAAAAATAATTCTTTATTTCATTCTTAAGAAAAAAAGATCTTCCATGAGATTCCAAAATAGATCTTAACTTATACTTATATACGTTAAGAACTTGGATTTGTGATAATTTAAAAAACACATATGCTTGTGACAAAGAAGATACGTCACAAGAATTTTGTGAATTCGTATTCGTAATATTACAAGATTTGTGTATAATCGACATAAATGGAATTATACTTTGATTTGTTTTATCAATTCTTTCTGCATTTGTTTTTTTATTGTAATTCTTTGTAGATTTATTTACAATTTTTTTTGTTGATTCAAGAAAAAGTTCTCCATTGATCCTAGGAATACTAATGATACATAAAAGGATATCTATGTATACCCTTTCCATGAAAAATTTGAAAAAAGAATACAATTTACGGGTTAATCGAACATTTCTTCTTTGTAATATTTGGAAAATATTTTTTTGTAATTCTAATCTTTTAGCATCATAAGTTGTTTTGTTCGAATTCAAATCTTTCTCTGAAGTTATAACCTCCCCTTTTTCTTCTTGTGTCATTTTTTCTATTTGTTTTATGATTGTCTTTGTTTTAACATTAAGATCTTTTATCTTTTTTTCTGTCAATGAACAATTTGTCCAATCAATAGATTGAATTAGAATGGGTGATTCGTAAATCATTGGATTATTCTTACTGATTGTTGAATCTTTTTTGCTTTCACTCAATTCATATCTTTTTTTGAATCTAAATAGAATACTTTTGATGTTCCATTTTCCTATCTCTTTTAAGATAGTTAGAAACCATTTTTTGCTTTCATTTAACACTTTTAGAACTAGAAAAAAACGATTTTTCAAATCTTTGTTCAATTGTTTTTTAATTTTTTGAAAAATGGGACCCAAAAATGAAAATGGATTTGGGAAATAATTATCAAGGTATGATTCGACTTGTGTTCCACAAGCTGTTAAAAACCAGAAGTTTTTTGTTTTCACGTTTTTTTTTTCAGTAGATCTTTTTTTTTTTTCAGTAGATCGTACCTTAGATTTGTGCCAAGGTTTCAGAACAAAAGGAGATAAGATCCTTATCTGAAGACCCTCTGTTAACCAGTCGTTTGGAAATTCTTTGTTGGATACTGGAATGCCCTGATAGGTGCATTTAATATGCACTTCTTTTTTCCAATCCCTAAAATCTTCTGACCATTCGGGATTTTGAAATAATAGTATACGAATGATATTTTTAGTTATTATCAATGAAGGTAATAGAATATATTTTCTAAGAAATGATTGGATTATTAATACAAAGCTTCTAAGTATTAGACCATATAGAATGTTCTCCCAGGCTTCTTCTATTTCTATAAGTCTTTTTTCGTCGTTGTCTTTTTTTTCCTCTTTTTGATCCTCTTCTATCCTTTTCTCAAAAGCCAAAAATTCTGAATTGTCTGTACCTTTTTTCCTGAAATATTCTTTCAAATATTGGGATATATCATCGAAAAGATCACCAAAAAAGAACGAGGATTTTCTTATTTTGTCCAAAAAAAGGGGGGAATGGGCATTGCTTTGAAAGAGTTTCCAAGTCACTGTTTTACGCCTTTGAGCGCGCATAGATCCTCTGATTAATTCTCGGTTAAAATCGGGTTCGCGTGAATAATTTAGTAAAGCCAATTCTTGATTTGGTTCAATCGTATCATCAATATTACTAGTATGACTATCCTCATTGTCATCAGTATTATATATACTCATAGTATTCAAATCTTCATTGTAATTCTCTGTTTTACTATTAAAAATCACTATACGGTCGGCTTTTCTGCAACGAATCTGAGCTTCCTTTCCCAGTCCTTCCGTCAGTTGCTCCAAGTCGTCGATTAAGTTGTATGACCATCGAGGAACTTTTTTACTGATTTCGTTTATTCCAATACATTTTTTTGTATTAAAAATTGTTTCATCGTTCAGATCAGTTCTAATTGAGTCGAATAAGAATTCTTTTTTTCTTTTTTTTTCTTCGGAATAGATTTTTACTTGTTCATGTTCTGGAAATAAAGAAAGTCCGTCAAAATTCAAACTTGATACTGATCTTTCCGAAAATTTACTTATAAAGTTAAAAAAAAAACCTATTTCAGTTAATAATGATTTTCTATCAAATGGATCTATTTTCTGTTCAAATTCTGGATAATGACTATTTATAGCAAGAAGGAGACCATGAATCTTATTTATCAAAATGTGATTTGTTGTGTAAGTTTCATTTTGAATTGATGGTGAAAAGCTTGTTTGGATTTGTCCACGAAAGCGTCCATTCAAGAAAGGATCATATATTTGACTTATATATTTTGTTTTCGTCTCATCCTTACACAATCTAATTCGGTTTTCGAATACATCCAGAGGAAGAGATTCCTTATCTAGAACTTTTGCCCTTTTAAAAAATTCATTGCTTAGTTTCTTTCTTTTTTCTTTATTAGTAGAGCTCCAATAATTAGACAATTCATTATAGGAGATTTTATCTCTTGTGAAGAGATCCATTTTTTTTTCCATGATTTTAAGAAAAGTAGATAAATCAGGTGGATACGTGAAAGATATTCTTTCTTTTCCATCACTTTGACATATATGAAAAAAAAATTGTGAATTCTCATTTCTTACGACATTTTCAAAGTGATCATTTTTTATATATCGCAATGGACGATTCCATCGTTGAAAATCGAAAAGAATAGTTACAAGAGGTTTTTGAAATCCGAAGAGATCCTTCTCTTCCTCGATTTTGTCCAAAGTCTTATCGTTTGGCGAAAAGAGATAAGAAGAAAGATATTCATCGACAGATCCTTTTTGTTCTTGCGTTTCCGAAGCTCTTTCAACATCGAGATCTCCAATTTCATCGTTTTCTCCAATTTTATCGTTTTCTCCAATTTCTAACATTTCCTCAGTAAAAAAATGAGGAAGCGGTATTCTGCCTAAATAGTGTAAAAGGATAATAAATGAAAAAACAGCAAATATTTGACCCACATAATCTCGAAATTTTAACATAATGTACTTATCAAATCGAATAGTTACCTTCGATTTGATCGAATTATTTTGCTGTAACCAGAATAATATCAATCCAATCCATTTCATCAAAAAGATGTGACCAATTAACCAACCAACAAAACTACTTGTTAAGAATAACAATTTATTGTTGCATCGAAAGAGATAAATGTTCACTAATCTTATTAAGATTGAACTTGGAAAAAGAAGGGGGTTTAATAACTGAAAAAGAAGATTGTTAAAGAATACTTTGTAAATACTAAAATTGCGTATTGAATTTCGATTCTTGTATCTGTAATCCAACTTGTATCCA